TTTGTTTGGCTCTAATTAAAAATTGGGAATCTATGTAACGATTGAGGCAGGGGGGATTTATCCCATCCTTTTGATTTTATTCACTTTATTTATGACAAGAGTCGATTATTGAAATATTACCCAACCCCATGTTAAACAAAATACATATCAATCATTTCCTCATTTTATATGAGGAAATGTTTAGCTTATATGGTATGTATCGTTTTATTTCAATGACAATAATTTCAGTTTTTGGTTTTTGTGAAAAAGATTTGTAATCCTTTCATTATTTAAACTGAAATTATTTCAATTCACTGTTATAGAATATCTAGAACAGTGACAACTATTCAGTCTATCTGATAGATACGAAAAACCTTTCCTATTTTTTTTATTTTGATTTTCGTAGTCAGATGAAAAGAATAAAGATTCAAATCTTAACTTACATCATTTTTTTATACATTTCATGAAAAAGTTGGATTTCTTTCTTCTTTTCTTTGATCTATTTGAAATTAGATCAGTGCTGAGTCAATTAAAAAGACTTATCTTCCTATGAAGGTCAAACGGGATATTTATTGTCCAATTTTCTTCAAATTAAATAAATATTAAATAATGATGTCTAAATAGGAAACTTTTTCAATTTCAATTCAAAATATTTTGAATAAATATTTTGAATGAGTCCTTCTAAGTGGAATCTTTGAAAAAGTAGGAAATCATTTAATCTATCTTATTGAGTCATTTGAAGATGCAGATTCAAAAAGTTATTCGTTTATATATTTCTTTCTATTATCTATATTATTATCTATATATTCTTATTATTTATGTATGTTATAAATATGCTCTCTTGCTAAGACTTTTTCAGAAAAATCGTTCCACATATCATAATATAATAATTAATAATATAGAAGAAAAAGCCTAGATTACGATGTCTATGGACAGCTGAACCAATGACTATTCATGATTCCATAATTGAATCAATTCCATACCGGTTCGAAATTAGAGGAATGTTATGGTAAAACTTCGTTTGAAACGATGTGGTAGAAAGCAACGTGCGACTTGAAGGACACGGTCCGTTGTGGATTGAAAATCCACCATTTTCAATTTGTCTAGGAATGAGGGTGCTCTTGGCTCGACATTGTTTGTTCTGTTACACTCGAACCCTTCGTTTTTTGTTGGGTTGTAAATAGTCTACGATGGAGCTCGAGTAGAAAGGATTAATTCATTTCTCGGGGACAAAGATCTAGGGTTAATGCCAATCAATTGGAACAACTTCGTAAATATATCTTCTATATATAGAAATAGAAAGGATCCAATTCGAGCAAGTTTCCAATTCAAAAGCAAAACTTGTTGGAATTGATCAAACTTTTTCGATTCAAGGTGTATCACGCGGGAATTAACTGTCCATAGGATTCTTTGCTAGAAAGAAATCAAAAAGGGGTATGTTGCTGCCATTTTGAAAGAATTAAGAAGCACCGAAGTAATGTCTAAACCCAATGATTTAAAATTAAGGATAAAGGATCTAAGAACAAGGAAACACCATTTTAATTGTCTCGAGAGTCTCACTGGCTGGATCAGACTAAAGAATACAAATCGAATTTTAAATGAGACAAACAGAAGGGGGTAAAGACTACTCAATAAATAAAATTGACTAAAAATTTTTCCTTTGAACTATTTGAAGAGTTATCCAACTTGAGTTATGAGTACGAATGGTTTCTTTTTCCTTTTCAGGAAGAAAAAAAAGACTGAAATCATAGTCTAATTGATTTTATAGGCCCATTTGTCATTTAATTTATTAGAATTGCATACATAGACAAAACTTCGAATCAAATCATTTTTTCTCGAGCCGTACGAGGAGAAAACTTCCTATACGGTTCTAGGGGGGGTATTACACCTATCCCAATGAGCCATCTATCGAATCGTTGCAATTGATGTTCGATCCCGAAGAGAAGGAAAAGATCTTAGAAAAGTGGGCTTTTATGATCCAATGAAAAATCAAACTTATTTAAATGTTCCTGTTATTCTATATTTCCTTGAAAAGGGTGCTCAACCCACAGGAACTGTTCAGAATCTTTTAAAGAAAGCGGAACTTTTTAAGGAACTTCCGTCTAATCAAATGAAATTCAATTAAAGAAATACCAAGGGGGGGGGTAGCAACTTGTATATAACTTTGTATAATTTTTCTCTACTTGTTTTTTTGATTTCCCCCCCCCCTTTTTCTGCTGTATTCGTATTTATTTATCATTGTTTCCGTCGAATCCGATGGCCTAGAACGACAAAACCTTAGTTTATTGATCTTATTAACTATCAAACAAATTCGGACATTTCCTTCATCAATTGTGTGGTTTTCATTGTAACTCGATTAACCAACAAGGAATCCACTTTGCTTATTCCACTTAGATTGATGAAATACATTATGGACTAAAAAATCCGATATATTTTTTTTTTCAATTCCTCCTTTTTTATTCTTCCATTTATCCTTTTTCTATCTATCTAGATTAGATATGTAGTGTCAATCCAAAACAAT